GTTAGGGATATTAAGGGGGAAACTTATTCCATTTATTTTTATATTGAAAATGATCATTCTTTTTGTAGTTCACTCAAAAAAAAAAATTCTAATTATTGGAATTCTAGTTATGGGAATGGATCTAAAAGTGACGATCCCCATTATGACCTTTACATGTACGATACTAAATCTAGTTTGAATAATCACATTAATAGTTGTATTGACAGTTATCTTCATTCTGAAATGCGTATTTATAATTCTGTTTTAAGTGATAGTGACAATTACAGCGATAATTACATTTTTGATGAAAGTCAGACTACCGCTAAGACAAATGGTAGGGATAAGAATCTTGAGGTAACTAAAAAATACAGCAATTTATGGATTCAATGTGAAAATTGTTATGAATTAAATTATAAGAAATTGTTGAAGTCAAAAACGAACATTTGTGATGAATGCGGATATCATTTGAAAATGAGTAGTTCAGAGAGAATCGAACTCTCGATTGATCCAGGTACTTGGGATCCTATGGATGAAGACATGGTCTCAACGGATCCCATTGAATTTCATTCGGAGGAGGAACTCTATAAAGATCGTATTCATTCTTATCAAAAAGAGACGGGGTTAACCGAAGCCGTTCAAACAGGTATAGGTCAACTAAATGGCATTCCTGTAGCCATAGGTGTTATGGATTTTAAGTTTATGGGAGGTAGTATGGGATCTGTAGTAGGAGAGAAAATCACTCGTTTGATTGAGTATGCTACTAATAAAAATCTACCCCTTATTATAATATGTGCTTCCGGCGGGGCACGCATGCAAGAAGGAAGTTTGAGCTTGATGCAAATGGCTAAAATTTCGTCGGCTTTATTTGATTATCAATCAAATAAAAAGTTATTTTATGTATCAATTCTTACATCCCCTACTGCTGGGGGGGTGACAGCGAGTTTTGGTATGTTGGGAGATATCATTATTTCCGAACCCAACGCCTACATTGCATTTGCGGGTAAAAGAGTAATTGAAGAAACATTGAATACAAAAGTACCTGAGGGTTCACAAGAAGCTGAATATTTATTCGATAAGGGTTTATTTGATCCAATTGTACCACGTAATCCTTTAAAAGGCGTTCTAAGTGAGTTATTTCAGTTGCACGCTTTCTTTCCTTTGAATCAAAATTCGATAGAACAGTAAGGTCAATTATTTTTTTTGTCACAAAAAAGTAGTTAGTTGTCGTAATCAACCAAAGTCAAAATGATAAAGAATCCATTATAATAGAATACTGGGGATGGGGTTTTCGTGGTTGCAATACTAATTCTATAACTATATAGAATATAAAGAATAAAAAGTTGCGGGTAAATTGTTTTTTTTATTTGACTTCATATTCCATTCCTGATTACTAATCAGAGAGAACCTCTATTCTATACAACATTCTTACTTCTGCTTCTGTAAATTTAAAATTTGGCAAATAAAACGAATTTTATCTTTCTTACATATGGAAAATTCTAAAAAAAAAGACTTTTGCATCTTAATATTTTTCTTGTCGGAGAGTCTCCGTTTTGACTAACAAGAGAATATCTCTTGGGATTCGTTAGAATCTTTCGGGACTTTGTAAGCAACTCTTTCTTTATTTATATTGAATTAAAAGACAAGAGCAAAAGAAAAATAAAAGGTGAAGAATAAAAAAGTTGATTATCAAACATATATTTTTTGTGGCGACGGTTAATTAAGTTAGTTATACATTTCTTGAACTTAGTATATACTATACTCACTTAGATATAATTAGTATAATTATATAGAATTAGAATTCTAATTAAGTTAAGATAATTTTAGAACAATATAACAAACAGGTACAAATAGTAAATCGAGGTACCCATTCTATGACAGATATAAACCTTCCCTCTATTTTTGTGCCTTTCGTAGGCCTAGTATTTCCGGCAATTGCAATGGCTTCTTTATTTCTTCATGTTCAAAAAAACAAGATTGTTTAGGCTAGATGGTGAGGCTAAACCCCATTTTTTCACGACTTAGACTTTATTGAATCATAACACGGATATCTATCTATTTATTTATTGGAAAGTGGAATATGGTATAATACATGTACATGATTTCTTTCGAACATAAGTGCAAGACATGCGAAACCTGATATAGGAGTAAATGCATTTTCACTATTTTCAAATCAATAGATCAGGACGGGTCAAGCCATGTTTGAAATAGAAAGTCAATGCTTGTAGATATCTAAGGCGGGGTCATATGAAGGGGACGGTCTTATTTTCGATCGAACGGTTTTTATGAATTACCCCGACAGGTTCACATTTGAATAGTTCTAGTTGATGAGAGTTACTTCAGAAACAAAATAGCGTTAAGTAAAGTAAAAGTATAAGTGAAATTCATTTTGGTTATTCTATCAATTCAATTAAGTCAAATTAAATGCAACTAGATTAGTATGAATTGGCGATCAGAACGTATACGGATAGAACTTATAAGGGGGTCTCGAAAAACAAGTAATTTCTGCTGGGCCTTTATCCTTTTTTTAGGTTCATTAGGGTTTTTATTAGTTGGAACTTCCAGCTATCTTGGTAGGAATTTGATATATTTCTTTCCCTCTCAACAAATAATTTTTTTCCCACAGGGGATCGTGATGTCGTTCTATGGGATCGCAGGTCTCTTTATTAGCTCCTATTTGTGGTGCACAATTTCGTGGAATGTAGGTAGTGGTTATGATCTATTCGATAAAAAAGAAGGAATAGTGTATATTTTTCGTTGGGGATTTCCGGGAAAAAATCGTCGCATCTCACTCCGATTCCTTATAAATGATATTCAGTCTATCAGAATAGAACTTAAAGAGGGTATTTATCCTCGTCGTGTCCTTTATCTAGAAATCAGAGGCCAGGGGGCCGTTCCTTTGACTCGTACTGATGAGAATTTGACTCCACGAGAAATGGAGCAAAAAGCTGCTGAATTGGCCTATTTCTTGCGCGTACCGATTGAAGTATTTTGAAATGAACCGAACAATGAATGTTTTCTGATTTTCGGCTGGGGGTAGAAAAACTCTACAAACCCCCCTTTTTAATAACCTTTCCGCGGTATAACGTAACTAAAATTCGTCAAAACGTCCCTTCGAGTCAAAGCAAACGTATATTATATGGAACATAAAAAAAGGGGGGCTGTTTTTGTCTGCAAAAAACATATTTTATGCGTATAGAAATCCACTCGACGCAATTCATTAGCAACAAATAGAAATAAGGATAGATTCATTCCAAAACATTTTGCAATAAAGAAATTTTTTTATTTTGGTTTCAATATTTGATTTTGAATTGATAGGTTAGAGACAAATAGCTCATGTAAATTTATTATCTTTCTTGATGTTTCGTTTTCTCCCCTCTTTCGTTTTCTTCTCTTTAATGAATGACTCAACATCTTGCTACCCCCCCCTTTTTTTTACCATCCCATTCAGAAATTTATCTCAATTCTTTTTGTGCTATGGTAGTCAGCGAATTTTTTTGCAATATTTGTAGAGTTTTTTGTCTCGAAATCAGAATTCCTTACCTTAGGTTTTCGGGGATTCATCTAATTCATCTAAAGGAAGGAATTGCTTCGAATTTGACCAATTGAAATGGCTGGAAACTTTTTTCGCATTTTCACATTCGAAGTGGACTCTTATTCGATTTCTGTATTCTTGTAAAATTCTTCAAAATTATCAAGGACTAATTACCGAATCACAAATAAAAAACAGAGAATGATTCGATACCTTGGAATCGAACTCATTTTGGTGAAAAATAAAATATTAGATCGCGTAGAGTCGACGAATGAGGCCACTTTAGTATTAGTAAATTAAAAATTTCTAAAAAATATGGCAAAAAAGAAAGCATTTATTCCTTTCCTATTTCTTGTATCTACAGTCTTTTTACCCTGGTGGAGCTTTCTAACATTAAAAAAAAGTCTAGAATCTTGGGTTATGAATTGGTGGAATACCAAGCAAGCTGAAACTCTTTTGAATGATATTCCAGAAAAGAGTCTTATAGAAAAATTCCTAGAATTAGAAGAACTCCTGCTGTTGGACGAGCTGATAAAGGAATACCCGGAGACACATATAAAAAAGCTTCGTATAGGAATCCATAAAGAAACGATTCAATTGATCAAGCTGCACAATGAAGACTGTATCCATACAATTTTGTCCTTCTCGACCAATATAATCTGTTTTGTTATTCTAAGTGGTTATTCTATTATAGGTAATAAAGAACTTATTACTCTTAACTCTTGGGTTCAGGAATTTCTATATAACCTAAGCGACACAATAAAAGCATTTTTTATTCTTTTATTAACCGATTTATGTATCGGATTCCATTCACCCCATGGTTGGGAACTAATGATTGGCTCTATCTACCAAGATTTTGGATTTTCTTATAACGATCAAATTATATCTGGCCTTGTTTCCACTTTTCCAGTCATTCTAGATACAATTTTGAAATATTGGATCTTCCGTTATTTAAATCGTGTATCCCCATCACTTGTAGTGATTTATCATTCAATGAATGATTGAAAAAAGGTCTACTGATATTAATTCAATTAAAATTTTTGATACTTTGCTCTTTCTACCCGTCCAAGGCAGAAAGGCCCTCCAATATTCCAGTAAGATTATTCCAGTAAATAGCAGAATCGTGGATAGGGAACTATACTAGCAACCTACCCAATTTATTGTAGAAATTCTCGGGATCAAAAATTGGAATATGCAAACTATAACTACCCTTTCTTGGATAAAAGAACAGATTATTCGATCCATTTCCGTATCACTCATTATACATATAATAACTCAGTCATCCATTTCAAATGCATATCCCATTTTTGCACAGCAGGGTTATGAAAATCCCCGAGAAGCGACCGGTCGTATTGTATGCGCCAATTGTCATTTAGCTAATAAACCCGTGGATATTGAGGTTCCACAAGCGGTTCTTCCTGATACTGTATTTGAAGCAGTTGTTCGAATTCCTTATGATATGCAACTAAAACAAGTTCTTGCTAATGGCAAG